TAATATCAATGATATAAAATTCCAATATGTAAGGTCTACGAGTCATCTCATAAAAGACAATGTAATAAAGCATCAATACTAAGTTGATTCAGCCATAATTGAAATATTCAATGAATCCTTCTTATTTATAGAATAGAAGAAGAACATCAAGAGCTTCGAGCCAATAAAGACTAAGAAAGTTGACTCAAGAATAAATTGATTATAAGCTCCGTTGTAGAATTCTGACCTAACCATTAAATACGAAGCGGTGGGAACGATGAAACCTGTGAATGCAAAAGATTATTTTGAACAAAATGAATCTTATTGATTCACTAGTCAGGATGGCGAAATGAACCGGAAATCAATTCCTCTATTCTGAGAAGTCAGGAAGAAGCGATACGACTGAAATAGAGATTGCAAGAGTAAATATTCGCCTGCGAAAACTTTCTTTTTTTTTTATTGGTAAACTTGGAGAACGGACAAAAGAAAATAAAGATTTATTAGAATAACTATTATTTATAAAATTTTTTAGAAAATTGTTCTAATATCTATTCAAATTCATTTAAATTTCATTTTGAATCCTTTTATTCGCGAGGAGCTGGATGAGAAGAAACTCTCATGTCCAGTTTTGTAGTAGAGATGGAATTACGAAACAACCATCAACTATAACCCCAAAAGAACTAGATTCCGTAAACAACATAGAGGAAGAATGAAGGGAATATCTTATCGAGGTAATCATATTTGTTTCGGTAAATATGCTCTTCAGGCACTTGAACCTGCTTGGATCACATCTAGACAAATCGAAGCAGGTCGACGAGCAATGACGCGAAATGCACGCCGTGGTGGAAAAATTTGGGTCCGTATATTTCCAGACAAACCCGTTACAGTAAGACCGGCTGAAACACGTATGGGTTCGGGGAAAGGATCCCCTGAATATTGGGTAGCTGTTGTTAAACCGGGGCGAATACTATATGAAATGGGTGGAGTAACCGAAAATATAGCTAGAAGGGCTATTTTAATAGCAGCATCTAAAATGCCTATACGAACTCAATTTATTTTTTCGGGATAAAAATGTAGAACCAACAGAAATGAGTCTTAGGGATGAAACAAAACCGCAGGTTTCTTTTTTTGGCTAAAAAATATTTCTTTTATTTTCTTCATCCTTTGCATTGGAAGAATAGACTAAAAAATTGATATGATTCAACCTCAGACCCATTTAAATGTAGCGGATAACAGCGGGGCTCGAGAATTGATGTGTATTCGAATCATAGGAGCTAGTAATCGTCGATATGCTCATATCGGTGACGTTATTGTTGCTGTGATCAAAGAAGCAGTACCAAACATGCCTCTAGAAAAATCAGAAGTAGTCAGAGCTGTAATTGTTCGTACCTGTAAAGAACTTAAACGTGACAGCGGTATGATAATACGATATGATGACAATGCTGCTGTTGTAATTGATCAAGAAGGAAATCCAAAAGGAACTCGAATTTTTGGTGCAATCCCCCGGGAATTGAGACAATTAAATTTTACTAAAATAGTTTCATTAGCTCCCGAGGTATTATAAAAAAAACGAGATCGTGATATCTTTGAGGTATTTGAAAAAATAGATTAAGAACTAGATTAATTCGTAGATTGTGTCTCACGCATATACCTCGAAAAATTCATATTCATAAACCAATAAAAAAAAGAAAAACATGTTGATTATATCCAATTTTGAGGCACCAATCATTTTAGTTCATCATGGGTAGAGACACTATTGCTGAGATAATAACCTCTATACGAAATGCTGATATGGATAGAAAAAGAGTTGTTCGCATAGCATCTACTAATATTACCGAAAATATTGTGAAAATACTTTTCAGAGAAGGTTTTATCGAAAACGTCAGAAAACATCGAGAAAAAAACAAATATTTTTTGACTTTAACTCTGCGGCATAGAAGGAATAGGCAAAGACCCTATAGAAATTTTTTAAATTTAAAACGGATCAGTCGACCCGGTCTACGAATCTATTCTAACTCTCAACGAATTCCTAGAATTTTAGGTGGAATGGGGATTGTAATTCTTTCTACTTCTCGAGGTATAATGACAGACCGGGAGGCTCGACTAGAAGGAATCGGCGGAGAAATTTTGTGTTATATATGGTAATCATTTTAATAGCCAAATGGGCTCCAAAACCTCTTCCTATTTATAAAAAAAAAAAAGAGGATGAGTTGTCTAAGATCGTTTCGGCTCCATTAGTTGATATTTCACGGGGGCCTTACCTGGAATGAAAGAACAAAAATGGATTCATGAAGGTTTAATTACCGAATCGCTCCCCAATGGCATGTTCCGGGTTCGGTTAGATAATGAAGATCTGATTATAGGTTATGTTTCAGGAAAGATCCGACGTAGTTTTATACGGATACTGCCAGGAGATAAAGTCAAAATTGAAGTAAGTCGTTATGATTCAACCAGAGGACGTATAATTTATCGACTCCGAAACAAGGATTCGAAAGAGTAGGTGATTGTTATTCAATACGAT